AATTTTTTACCATGGAATCCATTAGTTTCAAAAATCCATTAATTTGAACTAAAAATATTATATCTGCCCTTCCCGAGAAAGAGAAAAATTTTTCATTATTGTAAAGGTCGATGGGGAAAATAAGACTCCCCACCACAAAAATATTAGTGAAAATATACTACAAAGAAATAAAAAATCTTGTATTTTTTTCTTTATTTTTTTTTTTTTAGAATTCAGAAAACAGAAGAATTCTTTTTTTTAGACATCTTATAAGATTGAAACCTGGTCTATTTCATATTGATTAGAATAGGGACTGCCAATTGTTAATTTTATATTAAAAAAGTATTGAGCCAATATTTTAGGACTTATTTGTTTGTCGTACAAAAAAACTTTTTGAATTCCCAGTAGAAAGAGATTTCCCTAATGACAAAGCTTTTAACGCCGCCCAATATCCTTTCCTTTTCCAAATATTTTTACGAATACGCTTTTTTGATATAGAAGTACGTTTTTTTGGAACTGCCATTTGAAAATCATTGCTATAGTTGGATGTGAAAGACATCTATTATTCAAAACAAATTATTATTTCTTATTCATTATCTATTTTTTCTATAAATAATATTCTCTTCATAAAAAAGAAATATAGATATGTGAAAGATCCGTGAAATTGGATCAAAAATTACTCGAAATAATAAAATTTCGATTCCATACAATATTTGTCAAACCAAAAATTTTTGGTTGGAACTCTTAGTTCTCGTTCTTTATCTCTCAAATTTATATCTTTAGAATCTGCTAGGTCATAGAAATGAAACTTAATGATTTAATAAAATTTAATAAAATAAAGAAAGAACCTAAAAGACCTTGATTTTCGTCATTATAAACTTTATTTACATGTAATAAAATACCTCAAAGGATTGTAAACTTTTGCCTAATAAAAAACTTGAGTCTTTTTTTAGTCAAACTCGAGAAAAGAATACACCTAAATTCAATTTTAGAATGAGATTACTAATAAATCTGTTAAAGGATACGTGGTTTGATAAAAAAATATCTCAGTCGTTTTTTACCCTTTCTCGATAAAAAAAGTTCATTTTAGATCTATAATATTCTAACGTTTACTAAGAAATCGTTTTGATTGAAATGGAAAACAATCAATCCCATAATGAATTAGTTAATGCGTTGAAAGAAACTAACTAAACTCAAGAGTTTTTATTTTATTAGACCGATGACCTTAGTTAATCCTATAATTCATATCAGCATCAAGTACTCTTTTTAGCGTAATTTTTTATCCTTGCTCTATGAATCTAAATTATTATTACGAGAATTCTCGTAATAATAATTTAGATTTGCATTTTCCTGTTATAAGTATTCGTTTTTATATCTAACTTGGTCATCTCATTTGACCAATTGTAACTTCTTGTTTTGAATATTTGAACAATTTTGAAAAGACTCAGAATAAATAGAATAAATACTAATCTAAAATTATTAAATAAGTTAGTGCATATCTTGATTTTTTATTGACTTTTTTCGAACGAGGTAAGATCTGGTGAATCGGAAACAATTAATTAAGAATAAAAAACTTTTTTTATGGAACAGACATATCAATATGCGTGGATAATACCTTTCCTTCCACTTCCAGTTCCTATGTTAATAGGGTTGGGACTTCTTCTTTTTCCGACGGCAACAAAAAGTCTTCGTCGTATGTGGTCTTTTCAGAGCGTTTTATTGTTAAGTATAGTCATGATTTTTTCCATGAATCTGTCTATTCAGCAAATAAATAGCAGTTATGTCTATCAATATGTATGGTCTTGGATTATCAATAATGATTTTTCTTTAGAATTCGGATACTTGATCGACCCACTTACTTCTATTATGTTAATATTAATCACTACTGTTGGAATTATGGTTCTTATTTATAGTGATAATTATATGTCTCATGACCACGGATATTTGAGATTTTTTGCTTATATGAGTTTTTTCAGTACTTCCATGTTGGGATTAGTTACTAGTTCAAATTTGATACAAATTTATATTTTTTGGGAATTAGTTGGAATATGTTCGTATCTATTAATAGGATTTTGGTTCACACGACCTGTTGCAGCAAAGGCTTGTCAAAAGGCGTTTGTAACTAATCGTGTTGGCGATTTTGGTTTATTATTAGGCATTTTAGGGTTTTATTGGATAACGGGGAGTTTCGAATTTCGTGATTTATTCCAAATATTCAATAACTTGATTTCTAATAATGAGGTCAATTTTTTATTTGTTACTTTGTGCGCTATTCTATTATTTGCCGGTGCGATTGCGAAATCTGCACAATTTCCCCTTCATGTATGGTTACCTGATGCAATGGAAGGGCCAACTCCTATTTCGGCCCTTATACATGCTGCTACGATGGTAGCAGCGGGAATTTTTCTTGTAGCTCGACTTATGCCTCTTTTCATAGCCATACCCCACATAATGAATTTTATCTCTTTGATAGGGATAATAACAGTTTTTTTAGGAGCTACTTTAGCTCTTGCACAAAAAG